AATGAAGTGCCTGATCTGAAAGGATTATTTTGATAGAATAAATCATGTAAATATTTTACCTTCATTAAAAATTTTAAAAAATTACATTTAATAGAATTAAACTATTCCCAAAAGTATCAAAAACTTTTATACATCATATACTAAAATGTAAATTATATTCAATAAATAAAAAGATAAGCTAATCAAGCTATTAGGTTCATACCCTAAGTATAAAGGTTTTAATCCTTTTCTTTTTAATGACTAATTTATACAAATTAATTTTTATAATAACTTTATTTATAGGAACAATAATCTCAGTATCATCATATACTTGATTAGGTACATGAATAGGTCTAGAAATTAATTTACTTTCTTTCATTCCTCTATTAAAAAAAAAAAATTGTCCTTTATCTACAGAATCCTCAATTAAGTATTTTCTAGTACAAACCTTAGCCTCTACTATCTTTTTATTTTCAATTTTAATAATTATAATAACAAATAATATAATTAGAGATTTAATAAATATTAATCAATTAATAATGATAATCATTAATACCTCATTATTATTAAAAATGGGAGCTGCCCCATTCCATTTTTGATTTCCTGAAATTATTGAAGGTATAAATTGAATTAATAGATTAATTTTAATAACATGACAAAAAATTGCCCCTATAATGTTATTATCTTATACACTTAAATCCTCTAACTATATTATTTTCATTATTATAATATCTACAATAATTGGAAGAATTGGTGGTTTAAATCAAACTAGAATACGAAAAATTATAGCTTATTCATCAATTAATCATTTAGGATGAATAATTAGATCATTTTTAAACAATGAAATAATTTGAATAATTTATTTCTTAATTTATTCTTTTATTTCTTCAACATTTATTATAATAATAAATATATTTAATATTTATTATTTAAAGCAAATATTTTCTCTTATAAATAAAAATTTTTTAATTAAATTTATATTACTAATAAATTTATTCTCCTTAGGAGGTTTACCCCCCTTCTTAGGATTTATACCTAAATGAATAATTATTCAATATTTAAGAAATAATTATATATATTTAATTTTTTTTATAATTATAATGACTTTAATTACATTATTTTTTTATCTACGAATTGCATATACTAGACTAATTTTAATTCATAATGAATTAAATTTTAATATAATAATAAATTTTAGTATAAAAAATAATTATATTGTATTATTTTTATCATTTATTTCTATTAATGGATTAATTTTATGTACATTACTTTTTAATTTTTATTAAAAAGGATTTAAGTTAACCCAAAACAAACTAACGGCCTTCAAAGCTGTAAATAAAGAAAAGCTTTAAGCCTTAGGCTTAGCTTTAATTGAATTGTTATTAATTTTTTAACTAATAAAAAGCTTTAAAAAAAATTCTTTCTTTAAATTTGCAATTTAATATTTTAAATAAATAAACTATAAAGCCTTTTTAAATTAAAATTGGTAAAAGAAATTAAAATTTCCTAAATAAATTTACAGTTTATTACCTATATTCTCAGCCATTTTACCGCGACAATGATTATTTTCAACAAACCATAAGGATATTGGAACTTTGTATTTTATTTTTGGTGCTTGATCAGGAATAGTGGGGACTTCTTTAAGAATATTAATTCGAGCTGAATTAGGAAACCCTGGCTCTTTAATTGGAGATGATCAAATTTATAATGTTATTGTAACAGCTCATGCTTTTGTAATAATTTTTTTTATAGTTATACCTATTATAATTGGAGGATTTGGAAATTGATTAGTTCCATTAATATTAGGAGCTCCTGATATAGCGTTTCCTCGAATAAATAATATAAGTTTTTGACTTCTTCCTCCTTCTTTAAGCCTCCTTCTAATAAGCAGTATAGTGGAAAGTGGAGCAGGGACAGGTTGAACAGTATACCCACCCCTTTCATCAGTAATTGCCCATAGAGGAGCTTCTGTAGATTTAGCTATTTTTAGACTTCATTTAGCTGGAATTTCTTCTATTTTAGGAGCAGTAAATTTTATTACAACAATTATTAATATACGATCAGTAGGAATAACATTTGATCGAATACCATTATTTGTGTGATCAGTAGGAATTACAGCTCTATTACTTTTATTATCTTTACCAGTATTAGCAGGAGCTATTACAATGTTATTAACAGACCGAAATTTAAATACTTCATTTTTCGATCCTGCTGGAGGGGGAGACCCTATTCTATACCAACATTTATTTTGATTTTTTGGACACCCTGAAGTTTATATTTTAATTTTACCTGGATTTGGTATAATTTCCCATATTATTAGTCAAGAAAGTGGAAAAAAGGAAACTTTTGGTTCATTAGGAATAATTTATGCTATATTAGCTATTGGACTACTAGGATTTGTAGTTTGAGCTCATCATATATTTACAGTTGGTATAGACGTTGATACTCGAGCTTATTTTACTTCTGCAACAATAATTATTGCTGTACCTACAGGAATTAAAATTTTCTCATGATTAGCTACCCTTCATGGAGCTCAAGTATCTTACAGACCTTCTCTATTATGAGCATTAGGATTTGTATTTTTATTCACTGTAGGAGGTTTAACAGGAGTAGTTTTAGCAAATTCATCAATTGATATTGTATTACATGATACATACTATGTAGTTGCACACTTCCATTATGTATTATCTATAGGAGCAGTATTTGCTATTATAGCTGGCTTCATTCAATGATTTCCTCTATTTACAGGATTAACCTTAAATAATAAATTATTAAAAATTCAGTTTATTGTAATATTTATTGGGGTAAATTTAACTTTTTTCCCTCAACATTTCTTAGGATTAAGAGGAATACCTCGACGATACTCTGATTACCCAGATGCTTATACATCATGAAATATTGTTTCATCAATTGGATCTACTATCTCTTTTATTGGTGTGTTATTATTAATTTATATTATTTGAGAAAGCTTCATCTCTCAACGATTAGTGATCTTTTCAAATCAAATAACAACTTCTATTGAATGATTTCAAAATTATCCTCCTGCTGAACATAGTTACTCTGAATTGCCAATATTATCTAATTTCTAATATGGCAGATTAGTGCAATGAATTTAAGCTTCATATATAAAGATTTTAACTTTTATTAGAAAATGGCAACATGATCAAATCTAAACTTACAAGACAGAGCCTCCCCTCTTATAGAACAATTAATATTCTTTCATGACCATACTTTAATAATTTTAATCATAATTACAATTTTAGTAGGTTATTTAATATTTACTTTATTTTTTAATAAATATATTAATCGATACTTATTAGAAGGACAAATAATTGAAGTGATTTGAACTATCCTCCCAGCTATTACTTTAGTATTTATTGCCCTTCCTTCATTACGATTATTATATTTACTAGATGAAGTAAGTAATCCCTCTCTTACATTAAAATCAATTGGTCACCAATGATATTGAAGTTATGAATACTCAGATTTTAAAAAACTTGAATTTGATTCTTATATAACCCCAACAAATGAACTAGAAAATAACAGATTTCGTCTACTAGATGTAGATAATCGTGTAATTCTTCCATTTAATTCTCAAATTCGAATTTTAGTATCAGCTACTGATGTACTCCATTCATGAACTATCCCCGCTTTAGGAGTAAAAATTGATGCTACTCCTGGACGACTTAATCAAACAAACTTCTTTATAAACCGTTCAGGTCTATTTTATGGTCAATGCTCAGAAATTTGTGGGGCAAATCATAGTTTTATACCAATTGTAATCGAAAGTGTTCCAACTAAAACTTTTGTTAACTGAATTTCTAAAATAAGTGAAATTTCATTAGATGACTGAAAGCAAGTGTTGGTCTCTTAAACCAAATTATAGTAAATTAGCAATTACTTCTAATGATAAAATTTAAAGAATTAGTTAAATTATAACATTAGAATGTCAAACTAAAATTATTAATATATTAATATTCTTTGATTCCTCAAATAGCTCCTATAAATTGATTATTTTTATATTTTTTATTCACAATTATCTTTTTAATGTTTAATTTTCTTAATTATTACTTATATTTAATTAAAAATATTAATAATATAAAGCATCAAAATAATTTTTTAAAAAAAATTCTTAATTGAAAATGATAACAAATCTTTTTTCAACATTCGATCCGTCAACTAATATTTTAAATCTTTCTCTAAATTGAATAAGAACTTTATTAGGATTATTATTAATCCCAATAACTTATTGATTTATTCCTTCACGATTAAATATCATTTGAATTAATACAATTATAACATTACATAAAGAATTCAAAACTCTATTAGGACCTTATAATCAAAAGGGTAGAACTTTTCTTTTTATTTCCTTATTTTCCTTAATCTTATTTAATAACTTTATAGGTTTATTTCCTTATATTTATACAAGCTCAAGACATATATCTATAACACTTACATTAGCTTTACCTTTATGATTAAGATTTATATTATATGGTTGAATTAATAATACACAACATATATTTGCTCATCTTGTCCCTCAAGGGACTCCCCCTGTCTTAATGCCTTTTATAGTCTGTATTGAAACTATTAGTAATATTATTCGTCCCGGAACTCTTGCCGTCCGATTAGCCGCAAATATAATTGCAGGACATTTACTTTTAACATTATTAGGAAATACAGGCCCAATAATAAACTCATCAATAATTTCTTTATTAATTATTATTCAATTATTACTTTTAACTTTAGAATTTGCTGTTTCAGTAATTCAATCATATGTATTTGCTATTTTAAGTACTCTATATTCTAGAGAAGTAATCTAATGTCAACACATTCTAACCACCCTTATCATTTAGTAGATTATAGCCCTTGACCACTTACAGGAGCTTTAGGAGCTATAATTACCGTTTCAGGCTTAGTAAAATGATTCCATCAATTCAATATTAATTTATTTATAATTGGAATAATTGTAACTTTACTAACTATAATTCAATGATGACGAGACGTTACACGAGAAGGAACATTTCAAGGGTTACACACATACGTAGTAACAATAGGTTTACGATGAGGAATAATTCTTTTTATTACATCAGAAGTATTTTTTTTTATTTCTTTCTTTTGAGGATTTTTTCATAGAAGTTTAGCCCCTACAGTAGAATTAGGAAGAATTTGACCCCCAGTAGGTATTACTCCTTTTAATCCTCTTCATATTCCTCTTCTTAATACTTTAATTTTATTAACTTCAGGAGTAACAGTTACATGAGCACATCATAGATTAATAGAAAATAACTATTCTCAAGCTCTTCAAGGACTATTATTTACAGTACTATTAGGATTGTATTTTACTTTATTACAAAGTCTCGAATATGTAGAATCCCCATTTACTATTGCTGATTCTGTTTATGGATCATCATTTTTTATAGCAACAGGATTCCATGGATTACATGTTATTATTGGAACAACATTCTTATTAATTTGCTTAATTCGACACATTTATAATCATTTTTCTTCAATTCATCATTTTGGATTTGAAGCAGCAGCATGATATTGACATTTTGTTGATGTAGTATGATTATTTTTATATATTTCTATTTATTGATGAGGTAGATAATTACTATTTATATAGTATAATAAGTATATTTGACTTCCAATCAAATGGTCTAATTATTTTTAGTATAAATAATGTATACTATTCTGATTATAAGCTTTATTCTTATAATTTTATCAACCGTAGTAATATTAATTGCTAATATTTTATCTAAAAAAACTTTTATAGATCGAGAAAAAAACTCCCCATTTGAATGTGGATTTGACCCTAAAAATTCAGCTCGATTGCCTTTTAGCTTACAATTTTTCTTAATTGCAGTTATTTTTTTAATCTTTGATGTAGAAATTGCTTTACTTATACCTATAATCATAATTATAAAAATCTCTAATTTATTTTCATGAATATCAATTAGATTTTTTTTTCTTTTAGTATTATTAATTGGTCTATATCACGAATGAAACCAAGGAGCCTTAAATTGAGCCAATTAGGATAATAGTTAATTATAACATTTGATTTGCATTCAAAAAGTGTTGAATTTTTATTCAACTTATCTTAATTAAATAAGAAGTAAAATTTTACATTTAGTTTCGACCTAAAAATCTGATGATCAATCATCCTTATTTATATTTTTTTAAATAAATTAATTGAAGCCAAAAAGAGGCTTATCACTGTTAATGATATCATTGAATTTTAATTCCAATTAAAGAAATATGATGATCAAGAGAAAGCTGCTAACTTTTTTCTTTAGCGGTTAAATTCCGTTTATATTTCTTCATTTATATAGTTTAAAATAAAACCTTACATTTTCACTGTAAAAATAAAATATCAATTTTTATAAATAATTACTTAAAATAATTAATCTACTTAAAAATTACAATAATTTCCTTAATATCTTCAATATTATGCTCTAAATATAAGCTATTTAAGTAAATTTTAAACTAATAAAATTAAAAATAATATAAATAATCATAAAATAATTAAAATTAAATAAATTTTTATATTATTATTCTGAATAAATTGAATAAATTTAGAATTTTTCTTTAAATTTATATACATTCCTTGACCACCAAAATATTCATTCCATCCCTGATCAAAACTTTTAAATAAATTATAACTTAATATTAAAGGAATATAATTAACACTAAAAGTAGAAATATTAGGTATAAATCATATAAACCCAAAAAAATATCTGTAACCATAAAATTTTAAAGAATTAGAAATTCAATTTATAGAAAATTTTGCTATTTCATAACCAATTCAAGCACCAATCATACTTACAAATAATGCTAATATCTTTAATTCTATAGGCAAACAAATTATAATAGGAGTTGGAAAAATTAATCATATTAATATTCTACCTCTAAAAATAACAAACACTAATATTAATAATATACTTTTTAATATAATTCATCCCTCATCATTCAATGAATGTAAAGAATAAAAATTAAAATCTCCAGTAATTGAATAATAACATAAACGAAATGAATAACAAACAGTTAAACCAATAGAAATAAAAAATAAAAAAAAAATCAAAATATTTACATAATTTATAGAAACTACTTCTAAAATTAAGTCCTTAGAATAAAACCCAGCTAAAAATGGCATACCACATAATGCTAAATTTGAAATATTCATACAAATACAAGTTAAAGGTATATGTACTATTAAATTTCCTATAAAACGAATATCTTGAGTATCCTTTAAATTATGAATAATAGCCCCAGCACATATAAATAATAATGCCTTAAATAATGCATGAGTTAAAAGATGAAAAAAAGCTAATTTATAATTTCCTATAGACAAAATTCTTATTATTAATCCTAATTGACTTAAAGTAGATAAAGCAATAATTTTCTTTAAATCAAATTCAAAATTAGCCCCTAATCCTGCTATAAACATTGTTAAAGTTGAAATTAATAATAAAAATAAACATAAATTTTCATTTAAAATTATATTAAATCGAATTAATAAATATACCCCAGCTGTAACTAATGTTGAAGAATGAACTAATGCAGAAACAGGCGTAGGAGCTGCTATTGCTGCTGGTAATCAAGATGAAAAAGGAATTTGGGCTCTTTTTGTTATAGCTGCTACCATTACTAACAAACCAATAATCTGTATATAAAAATCTCTTTTTATGAAATCTATATAAAATACATAATTTCATCTACCATAATTCAATATTCAAGAAATAGCAATTAACAATATTACATCACCAATTCGATTTATTAAAGCAGTTAACATCCCTGCATTATAAGATTTAACATTCTGATAATAAATTACTAAACAGTAAGAAACCAATCCTAATCCATCCCATCCTAATAAAATTCTAATAAGATTTGGACTAATAATTAATAATATTATTGAAAAAACAAATATCAATACTAATATAATAAATCGATTAATATTTAAATCTCCTCTTATGTATTGATTTCTATAAAAAATTACCATAGAAGAAATAAACAAAACAAAACTTATAAATATTAAAGATATTCAATCTAATAAAATTCTTATAACAATTCTGTTAGAATTTAAACTTAAAAGTTCTCACTCAATAAAAATCGTATAATCTAAAATTAAAAATTTTAAACTTAAAATAAATAAACTTATACTAATCATTAATAATATAAAAAAACTAATTACACAAATTGAAATTAAATTAATAATTTAAGGTAAGATAACTTACATACTTGATACCACAAATCAAAATTTTATTATTAAATTACTTAAATTAAATTCATAATATAAAAAAACTTCTCTTAATAATTAATAAATTCAAAGGAAATCAATGTAAAAACAATAATAAATATTCACGAACATATCCTGAAGAACAAGAAAACTTACCCGAATAAATCTTCCCATGCTGACTATAAGAATACAAAAATAAAGTATAAACAGCTCTAAAAAAAGATAATAATATCAATATTAAAATAGAAACTCAAGTTCAAGAAATTAAACTATTTAATAAACTAATTTCTCCTATTAAATTTATTGAAGGAGGTGCAGCTATATTAGAAGAACTAAGTAAAAATCATCACAAAGTTATTCTAGGCATTAAATTTATTAGCCCCTTATTTATAAATATTCTTCGTCTACTTATTCGCTCATATGAAATATTTGCTAAACAAAATAATCCTGAAGAACATAATCCATGAGCAATTATTATTATAAAAGAACCACAAAATCCTCAATTATTAAAAGTTATAATTCCCCCTAAAACCATTCCTATATGAGCTACTGAAGAATAAGCAATTAATAATTTTAAATCAGTTTGTCGTAAACAAATTAATCTTACTAAAAATCCACCTACTCAACTAATTCTTTCAAATAAAATAGATAACGATATACCAATTATAATAAATATTCTTAACACTCGTAATAATCCATACCCCCCTAATTTTAATATAATTCCAGCTAAAATTATTGAACCAGAAACAGGAGCTTCAACATGAGCCTTTGGTAATCATAAATGAACTATATACATTGGTATTTTAACTAAAAAAGCAAAAATCATACATATATATATATAAACATTAAAATAATAAATATTATTAAAAAAAAAAAAATCTAAAGTATAATAATTATTATAATAATAAAAAATCCCAATTATTATAGGTAAAGAAGCAAATAAAGTATAAAATAATAAATAAATACCTGCTTGTAAACGTTCAGGTTGATAACCTCATCCTATAATTAAAATTAATGTAGGAATTAAACTACTTTCAAAAAAAAAATAGAATAAAAATAAATTTATTGAACTAAAAGTACAATATAAAAATAAAAGTAATATTAATAATAAAAATAAAAAAAAATTAGAAAAAAAATTTTTACTATAAATTGATTCACTTGCTATAATTATTAATGAGCAAATTCAAAAACTTAATAAAATTAAACCAAAAGATAATAAATCAGATCCAAAAAAATATCTAATATTTATTCATAAATAATTAAAACTTCCTATTATTATAAATATAAATCTTATTAAAAAATAATAACTTTGATTTAATCAAAATCTATTTTTTTTAAAACATAAAGGAATCATAAATAATAATATTATTAAAAATTTTAACATAATATATTTATTGAAAAAAAAAAATCATTCCCATGTGTACGAATTAAAGAAACTAAAATAGACAAACCCAATACTCTTTCACATACACAAAAAGTTAAAAATAATACTCTAAAATAATACTCAAAATCAAATATTGATAAATAAATAAATATTAAAATATATAAAGATAAAATAATAAATTCTAATCTTAATAATATTAATAATAAATGTTTACGTTTAGAAGAAAAAACTAATATTCCAATAAAAAATATAAAAATAAACGATAAAATATTACATATATAAATAATAAGTTTTAATAATTTAAAATAAAATATTGGTCTTGTAAATCAAAAATAAGAATTTTTCTTTTAAAACTTCAGAGAAAAAAAACACTTTTTTCATTAATCTCCAAAATTAATATTTTAACATAAACTATTCTCTGATATTTATTATATATTTTTAATTATAAACTTAAGAATAACTATTATTTTTATATTTTTAAATCATCCTTTATCAATAGGATTAATTTTACTCATCCAAACAATTTTAATTTCATTAATATCCGGATTTTTTTCTTATACATATTGATTTTCTTATATTTTATTCTTAGTAATAGTAGGGGGAATATTAGTATTATTTATTTATATAACAAGATTAGCATCAAATGAAATGTTTAACTTTTCCACTAAACTAACTACTTCTATAATTATAATTACTACAATATTATTTATAATATACTTTATTATAGACTATATAATACTTAATCCTTTATTTAAAAATTCTAATCTATTAGAATTTTTTAATAATATTATATTTATAAAAAATGAAAATAACTATACTTTAAATAAAATTTATAATATACCTAATAACATTATTACCTTAATACTAGTAAACTACTTATTTCTAACTTTAATTGCAGTAGTAAAAATTACAGATATTAAATATGGTCCATTACGACAAAAATTCTAATGAATAAACCCATACGAACTACTCACCCATTATTTAAAATTACAAATAATGCTTTAATTGATCTACCAACACCAAGAAATATCTCATTATGATGAAACTTTGGCTCCCTTTTAGGATTATGTTTAATTATTCAAATTATTACAGGATTATTTCTAGCTATACATTATACAGCTAATATTGAAATAGCATTCAATAGAGTAAATCATATCTGTCGTGATGTTAACTATGGTTGATTATTACGAACTCTTCATGCTAATGGAGCTTCATTTTTTTTTATTTGTATTTACTTACATATTGGACGAGGTATATACTATGGATCATTTAAATTTATACACACTTGAATAGTAGGAGTAATTATTCTATTTCTAGTAATAGGAACAGCTTTTATAGGATATGTACTACCTTGAGGACAAATATCATTTTGAGGAGCAACAGTAATTACTAATCTTTTATCAGCAATTCCTTATTTAGGAACATTATTAGTTCAATGAGTTTGAGGAGGATTTGCAGTTGATAATGCTACTTTAACACGATTTTTTACTATTCATTTCCTTCTACCTTTTATTGTAAGAGCTATAGTAATAATTCACCTACTATTCCTTCACCAAACTGGATCAAATAACCCATTAGGAATTAATAGAAATATTGATAAAATCCCTTTCCATCCTTACTTTTCTTTTAAGGACATTATAGGATTTATTTTAATTTTAATAACTTTAACAATTCTAACTTTACTAAATCCTTATTATCTAGGAGATCCAGATAATTTTACTCCTGCAAATCCTTTAGTAACACCTGTACATATTCAACCAGAATGATATTTTTTATTTGCTTATGCCATTCTCCGGTCTATTCCTAATAAATTAGGAGGAGTTATTGCATTAATAATATCAATTTTAATTTTAATAATTTTACCATTCTCTAATAATAGAAACTTTCAAAGATTAAAATTTTACCCTATTAATCAAATATTATTTTGATTTTTTTTTATTATTGTAATTTTATTAACATGAATTGGTATACGACCTGTAGAAGATCCATATATTTTAATAGGCCAAATTTTAACTATTTTATATTTTTTATATTTCTTAATTAATCCTTTAACTATAAAAATTTGAGATAATCTACTTTATTAGTTAATGAACTTGATATAAGTATATGTTTTGAAAGCATAATAAAGAGGTCAATTCCTCTATTAACTTTACTAAAAATAATTCACTAAATTAATATAGAAAAATATAATATTTTTAATCCTATATATAAAAATAAATAATTTAATGCTAAAGGTAAAAAACTCTTTCAAGCTAAATATATTAATTTATCATATCGATATCGAGGTAAAGTCCCTCGAACTCAAATAAAAGAAAAAGATAAAAAAACTATTTTAACAAAAAAAAAAATAGATATCAAATCTCTTCCAAGAAACATAATACAAAATAACATTCTTATAAATAAAATTCTTGAATATTCAGATAAAAAAATTAATGCAAAACCTCCTCTTCTATATTCAACATTAAACCCAGAAACTAACTCTGACTCTCCTTCAGCAAAATCAAAAGGTGTTCGATTTGTTTCTGCTAAACTAGAAACAAATCAAACAAATGCTAAAGGTAAAGATAAAAAAATTATTCAAACAAATTTTTGATACTTTATAAAATCTATTAAACTAAAACTCTCAATTAAAATTATAAAAGATATTAAAATTAATGCTAAACTTACTTCATAAGAGATAGTTTGAGCAACAGCTCGTAATCCCCCTAATAATGAATAACTTGAATTTGATGATCAACCAGCAATTATTACTGTATAAACCCCTAAACTAGTACAAGCTAAAAAAAATAATATTCCTAAATTAAAATTAAATAAAACCAAAAAATAAGGAATAATTATTCATAATAATAAAGACAAAAATAATCTTATAATAGGAGAATAATAATACATAATATAATTAGATAATAAAGGATAAGTCTGTTCTTTAGAAAATAATTTAATAGCATCACAAAAAGGTTGAGGAATGCCTATAAAACCAACTTTATTAGGACCCTTACGAATCTGAATATAACCTAATACCTTCCGCTCTAATAATGTTAAAAAAGCAACTCCTACTAACACACAAATTACTAATAATAATATACAAATTAAAGAAAATAACAAATCTATATAAAACAAGTATTACCTGTAAAAATATTTACATATATGAATTCTAAATTCATTGCACTAATCTGCCAAAGTAATAATTTTAATGATATTCAATTAATAAAATATAAATATATTAAATATTTGGTCCTTTCGTACTAAAATATTTTATATTATTAAAGATAGAAACCGACCTGGCTTACGCCGGTCTGAACTCAGATCATGTAAAGATTTAATGGTCGAACAGACCAAAATTCTAAGCTTCTACACCTAAAATAATCTTTAATCCAACATCGAGGTCGCAAACTTTTTTATCGATAAGAACTCTCTAAAAAAATTACGCTGTTATCCCTAAGGTAACTTAATCTTATAATCAATAAAACTGGATCATTAAAATTCATAAATCAATGTTTATAAAAAAAAAGAATTAATTTAATCTTTCTATTACCCCAATAAAATAATTTTATTTAAAAAAATATAAATATTTCTAAATTAATTCTATTAAATAAATTATAAAGCTCTATAGGGTCTTCTCGTCTTTTAATTAAATTTGAGCCTTTTAACTCAAAAGTTAAATTCTATTATAATTTAAATAGAGACAGATTTTACCTCGTCCAGCCTTTCATACAAGCTTTTAATTAAAAAACTAATGATTATGCTACCTTTGCACAGTCAAAATACTGCGGCCATTTAAAATATAATTCAGTGGGCAGACTAGACCTTAAATAAATTCAAAAGGACATGTTTTTGTTAAACAGGCGAGTAAAATTTTTGCCGAATTCCTTTAAATAATCTTTTAAATATTATTATTTAAACAAACTTAAATATATACTAATTTTATCATTATAACTAAATTTTTAAAATTAAAAATTAATTATTTATAAAAAACTTAAAATTATATAAAATAATATTAATAAATAAATTAATTATAACAAATTACTATTGATAGATATTTCTAAACTTACATTTCATAAAAATATTTTTATAATTTTTAAATTTTTAATTAAAAGCTAATCCCTTTAATTATTAATATTAAAACCTCTAATAATTTAAAAAATTAAATCATTAAAATAATAATATCTGAATTAAATTCATTTCTAAATAAACTAGATATATTTAAGAACGAATAACATTTCATTACCAATAAATTATTATAAATATTTTTTTCACAATAAAAAAAATTAATTTATTAGCTCTCTTAAATTCGAGAAAATTATAATTTATAACCTTTATTTAATAAACCCTGATACACAAGGTACTAAAAATAAATTATACTTTTAAAAAATAAAATTATATTTCAATAATCTTTTACAATACAAATAAACTATAACTAAATAAATTTTTTCAATAAACTATACTAAAAATATAAATTATTAAAATTATTTTTATTAAATAAATTTAATCACAAATTCAAAAGTAAATTTTTTATCTTCAAATTAAATCGATTTGCACGACAACTTTTTAATGTAAATAAAATGCTTTACTAAACAAGCTCTAATCTGATCATTCTAGATACACTTTCCAGTACATCTACTCTGTTACGACTTATCTTATTTTATAATAAGAGCGACGGGCGATATGTACATATTTTAGAGCTAAAATCACACAATTTAAATTAATCACGTTACTATTAAATCCTCCTTCATAAAAGTTATATTCTTACTTCAATCCGTAATAGTAAATAAATTTATTGTAACCCATTTCTTCTTAATTATTAACTGCACCTTGATCTGATATAATTTTTTATTTAAAATATTAAAAATTTAATCTTCTTTTAAAATTTTCTTATAACGACGGTATACAAATTTATATTAATTAAGTAAAGTTAATCGTGGAATATCAATTACAGAACAGGTTCCTCTAAATAGACTAAAATACCGCCAAAATCTTTAAATTTCAAGAACATAACTAATACTACTTTAGTACTCTTAATTTACATTTAAAATAATAGGGTATCTAATCCTAGTTTAAAAATAAATTTCATAATAATAAAAATTTATATTAAAATTAATTTTTTATTTAAAATTTCACCTAATAAATAAAATTTTATTTTAATTTTATAATACATATAATTATTTACTAATAAGATTTATTTACATTCTCTGTATAACCGCAACTGCTGGCACAAAATTTGTTAATATAAAAATTTATTTATAATTCTTAATTTCTTAAATTATTAAAATTATATACTGCGAATAAAAATTATATAAAAAAATTATTAAAATTTAATTACAATTCACACAAATATTTACATGTAAAAAAAAAATTAAATAAATCTTTAAGCCAGAATTAAACTTTATTTAATTATTAATATATATAAATTTATTTTTTATTAATCAATTAAATACAAATATATCAAAATTAAAAAAACAAGATTTTTTGAGACAGCTCCCCCTTACATAACAAATACTTATAAAGAAAACCCCATACAAAAAATAAATTTATAAATATTTGTGATTAAATCTAATTTATGCCCCAAATTAAAATTTAACCGAGAACACTTTTAATCGTTTATTAAATAAAAAAAATACCCCTACCCCTTTATATTTAAAAACAATTAAAATAACAATTATAAATACAAAAACTTCTATATTTATAATCATTAATTCAAAACTAATAAATTTACCCCTTTTATTAATTTTAAATCACACTAATCTCTATTTAAATATTAATAAAAAAAAACTAAATAAAATAAAATATAAATAATTTAAAATAGTCAATAAAAAATTAACAAAGTTCCTTATAAATTAATATGAGATTATAATATTAAACAAATATATTTAAATATAAATTTAATAAAAATTTAGATTTTATAATAATAATTTTAATAAAATCAATATATTTAATTTAATTTTTAATAATTTATAATAATATAATTATAGATATTTTTTTTTTTTTTTTTTTTCATTAAATATTTATATATATATATATTTATATTATAATATAGGTAATTAATAGAATTAAATTTTTATATTTATTAATATATATATATATAATAATATATATAATTAAATTAATATATAATTTTTTACATATTAAGAAATTTATATAATGTGTAAATAATTTTTAATTATTATAATAATTACAGGTAATTATTATAATAATTAAAATTATTTAATTTTAATGATATAGGATATCATAATAAAGAATGTAAAAATACGATATATGAAGGGAATTTTATATATTATTAATATCGATTATTGATTTATAAATAATTAGATGTTTTACCGACAGTAATAAATTATTATATATCCCCTATTTCTCTTCTAATAAGACTTATTATTATGATAAATATTTATATATTAATAAATTATTTATTATTTATAAAATACTATTATTATATAATAGATGTATATATACATATATGTAACTATTATAATATATATGTATATACGTAAATAAATCTTTTTAATTTAGTATTTTCTAATATTTATATAAATTATTTATTAATTAATAAATTAATAACTATTATTGTATATTAAATCTTTATTGAAAAAGTTACAGACATGCAAAATACCCCCAATGAAAAACAATCTCAATTTTTTTACCCCTCCGACGATTTTAAAAAAGTTTCGAGCATTTTGCCCAATTTTTCAATTTTTTTTACTAAAATTGAATTAATTTAAATCTATGTAATAAAAATTTGAACTTTTTCAGCATTTTTTTTAGTAAAAAATTATTATTTTTTTATAATTTAAAAAGTTATTTATAACATTAACAACTTTTACAAATTTGTTTAAATTAATATCTAAATAAAGTTATAAACGAACCATTTTTAAAAA